TCATTTTCCTAGCAAGTGATTCCGGGTGCGAAAAGGCAGATACAAGCTAGATAGGAGAATGTCAGGATCAATTACCGAGGAAGATATAACTATTTCGTAAGTTGTAGAGACAGACTAGTTGGGACAGCAGAAGCAGAACCGGCTTTTGATATTTGATAAAAGTCGTTTGAAAAAAAAAGTTCGCGTCACAATTTGAAGTGAGTCTAGAATAAAGTATTCCGTGTGATCCCGATAATGGGATCTATTAATATACCCGATAGGATTGATGCTAGTGCACGAATGATCATAGCTATTTCAATAGAACTTTTTGAAATTGAAATTGATGGAGAAACTAATGAATTTTGTATATAAGTTGTGGATGCATCGCTCCTCCCATTCTTCCCAGTGAACATTAATTTAATTATTTTGAGATAATAGTAGATAGAGATGACACTTGTGACGAGCGCTACCAGAACTGATGGGTACGAACCAGCCTTCCATCCATGCCAAAGGAGATAGAGTTTACCGAAAAAACCGGATGGTGGAGGGATACCCCCTAGGGATGGTGAACGTAAAACCGGAGAGAATGTTAGAACAGGATCCTTCATGTATAATCCCGCGTAATCCCTAATATTATCAGTTCCGGTTCGTAAACCAAATGGGGTGATACGAGCAAAAGTTCCCAGATTCATGAATATATAAATAAACGTATAAGTTGTCATACTTGCATAACCGTTCTCCGGGTCTGCAGCAAGTACTCCAATCATAATATATCCAATTTGGCTTATAGAGGGATAAGCTAGCATACGTTTCATGCTTATTTGAGTAACGGCAACTAGATTTCCTAATATCATGCTAGAAGTGGCCAATAATCCTACCACGATATGCCACTCATTAGGTAGATGTGGGAAAATTAGGCCGAAGAGTCGCGTAAATAAAGCTGAAGCTGCTACTTTAGAGGTAACAGAGAAAGAAGCAACGACTGGTGTAGGAGAGTCAGAGTCGAAAAGAAGATTTTCTATCTTTCCGCTCATTCAGAACCGTGCATGAAATTCTCACTTCACACGGCTCTTGGTTCATAAGAGATTCACTACTGATATTGCTCCCAGAACCTTCCTCGTGTATGTTTCAAACCCATTATTCCTTGAATAATTCATAATCATTCAATATGAGGACTAATTGTTAACTTCTCGAAGAATCCCTCGTCATTTGTTTAGATTACCCACCAGCAGTTTCGTCTCGAATTTTTTATTGCTTGTTTGTCCTTCTTCACTTTTCAACGGAATCCTTTCAACAACTGAAACAACTTGTTGGGTTGGTAGGCACACACGCCCGGCGGGAGAGACAAATTGTGACTTTTTTCGTT